CACATTTATTATTCGGTCCAATAAAATTTTCTTAGAGCCTGTTTTTTTAACAAATGAATTGATTAAGTCCAAATTCTGAAAAGATGAATTAACAGACCCATATAAAATAGACGCTATGAATATTCCAAAACAGGCTATACTGACTGAATAAACTGCATTTGTCACAAATTCATACCAATCCACAGAATAGTTCGAATTTTTATGTAAAAGGTTTATTGATGGAGTTAACCATTTCGATAATATATCAAAATCCATTACTCCTTGATCGAAAGGAATTCCTACGGATCCAACGAACAAAGTAAATAGGACCAATAAAAGTAGAGGCAAAAGCATAGTATTGTCTGATTCATGGGGATACGTTGAAGTGTCTTTATTTTCAAAATAAATCCTACAGGAGCGTATCAGATTTCTTACATTTCCGTTCATTTTGTATATCTTCTTCGAAAAAAAGGAAACCTTTTCATTATTATTCATTGTTGATAAAAACAAATTTCTGTTAACTGGTTTGGTTCCTTCTTTCCCCCATATAGATATTGAATAGAACGAGCTATTTTGAGTGCCACTGTAATTTTGAAAATGAGCATGTAAATGACCATCAAAAGTAAGTAAATACATCCGAAACATATAAAATGCAGTTAACCCCGCCGAGAAACAAGCTATTATCGCGAAAATAGGTGAATACAACCAACTATCATTAAGAATTTCATCTTTAGACCAAAAACAAGCAAGAGGTGGAATTCCACAAAGAGAAAGTGTACCTAATAAAAAAGTATTTTTTGTAATTGGCACATATTTTGTTAAACCACCCATAAGAACCATGTTCTGACTTTTATCTGGAGAATATCCAACAATGGGTTCCATTGAATGAATAATTGATCCGGATCCTAAAAACAATAATGCTTTCGAATAGGCATGAGTGATCAAATGGAATAAAGCAGCTCGATAAGAGCCTATCCCTGGGGCTAACATAATATAACCCAATTGAGACATTGTAGAATAGGCTAAACTTCTCTTAATGTCTCTTTGAGCAAGAGCTAAAGTAGCTCCTAATAGTACCGTTATTACACCTATCAAAGAAATGAGATTCATTATGTAAGGTATGACTGTGAAAAGCGGAAGAAATCGAGCGACAAGAAAAATGCCTGCTGCTACCATAGTAGCAGCATGGATAAGAGCCGAAATAGGAGTAGGCCCCTCCATGGCATCAGGTAACCATACATGAAGGGGAAATTGTGCGGATTTAGCAACTGCACCGACGAATAATAGGGAGGCACACAGAGTAGCAAATAAAGAGTTGACCCCATTATTACGGATCAGGTTATTGAAGATTTCGAACAAATCTCGAAATTCGAAACTCCCTGTTATCCAATAAAAACCTAAGATTCCTAATAATAACCCAAAATCCCCTACACGATTAGTTACAAACGCTTTTTGACAAGCATTTGCGGCAGCCGGTCGTGTGAACCAAAAACCTATTAATAAATACGAACACATTCCCACTAGTTCCCAAAAAAGATGAATTTGTATCAAATTGGAACTAGTAACTAATCCCAACATGGAAGTATTGGAAAAACTCATATAAGCAAAAAATCTCAAATATCCTTGATCATGAGACATATAATTGTCACTATAAATAAGAACCATGATTCCAACCGTAGTGATTAGTATTGACATAATAGAAGTAAGTGGATCGATCAAGTAGCCGAACTCTAAGGAAAAATCAGTATTGATGGTCCAAGACCATAGATGTTGATAGATAGAACTGCCATTTATCTGTTGAATAGACAGATCGGACGAAAAAACCATAACTATACTTAGCAATGAAACACTAGGAAAAGTCCACATACGACGCAGATTTTTTGTTGCGGTCGGAACAAGCAGAAGTCCCAACCCTATTGACATAGTAACTGGAAGTAGAGCGAAAGGTATGATCCATGCATATTGATATGTATGTTCCATAAGAAAATCAAACTTTCTTTTTTTATTCTTATTAATTGTTTCCCATTCACCAGCCCTTATTTCTTCCGGAAGGAGCAATAATAAAATAAATAAAAAAAAAATCAAGATATACAAGATATAAAAGAACTCAAATATGATTTTTCATTCTTAATTATTCTGATTCTTTCCAAACTATTGAAAAAAAAAAAACAAAAAATTCAAATGAAGAAGTTACAATTCTTCAAATAACCAAGTTACTAGTTAAAAGCTACTACCTAGTTATTAACGAAGATATTTATTAAGATAAAAAATATGAGATTTTCCATTATTCTACTATATACATACGATACGGTGATTTCTATCCATATTTATATCAATATAGTAAAGAAAAAGAATGATACCAAAAATTCAAGTACTTTATTCTGATATGTATCATAGGATCTGCCAATAACTCGATCCAATAAACCTAGTTTTTATTTAGTTTCTTCGGAGTCATTAACTAATTCTGGAATTGATTGGCTTCGAGTCCAATAAAACAAACTTATGTTTATGTGTTTATGAAAAATCCTAGAATACTTGTCACTTCGCATAGAACTAAAATGAGAAATGACTCAAATTCCCTTTATTTTATCAAGTAATGTATTGTTTAACGGATTAACTACTTTGATTTAATTTCCATTTTAATTATGTGGACTCTATCTCCGAGCTTGATCAATTAATAGAAAAAGGTTACATTCATTGTTGGTTTCCTAAATTAGGAAAGGGTTCTTAAGCTTTTCGATTTTATAAATGTAACATTTATAATATATATATATATTATCTAAATAGACTGAGATATGAATTGGAACCTTTTTGATTCTTATCAATGGCATCCGATTCAACGGTAGTAGATCCCGCCCGTAGACATAGATTGAATAAAGATATGAAGCCCCCAATCAGTACAAATTATTCTTTCTTCGAACATTGGATGGAATGGAAATGTGAAAAAAAAAAATTCCCTTGAAAATCACATCGTTTTTTCTTTTTTCTTCTATTTCATTTCTTTTTTTATCCTTAATGATACCATATGCGATGCTCATCTATCTGTATCCATACTTTTCTATGTTATGAAGTAAGCATAAGTATCGGCTATGGAATAAAGATAGATAATGAATAGTTAATAGAAAGAACAATCTATTTTGAATTGAACAATAAATGTCTTTCACGTCCAACTATAAAAATGAGTGACCCTTTTATTTTGAAATGGCGGTTCCAAAGAAACGTACTTCTCTGTCAAAAAAGCATATTCGTAGAAATATTTGGAAAGGAAGGGGATATCAGGCCGCGGCAAAAGCTTTATCTTTAGCTAAATCTATTTCTACCGGGCATTCAAAAAGTTTTTTTGTGCGACAAACAAGTAATAAAGCCTTGGAATGATCTGAATCTGAATCAGCATGACTCGATGAATTGGATGATTAAATTTATAAGATGAAGAATTCACATTAACTAATGTTTTGAACTCATCAATATGAGATAGAACTAGCTGTTGTGGTATGTAGAATACGAATTATTCTGTATACTAGGTTCTAAAAATGATTTCTTTTTTTGTTTGAAAAAAAAAAAAAAAGAAAGAAGTAGTTAGACACAAAATACAAGGTTTCACCTTTCATTGATTGGTTTTTATAATTCGCGAGATGGGGGTTGTAACTTTCCCCATCGATTCATTTTTCACAATAACAAAACTCTTATTTTTTTTTCTTAGGAAGGGATTGGCTTATTGGATTATGTATCTCCAATAGTTATACATCATTAAGATTTTTGGAAAATCTGAAACAAGTATGAACGAGGTTAGAGCCCCCTTTTTTGTTCCAAAGTAAGGCGGGGATAAGATTCATAGTCAAAGTCAATGGATTATTGAAACTAATTGATTAAAATATACATTTTAAAACTTTGATTTGTAGCTCTCTGAATCACTACATATCTACAAGGACTCCCTCTTGTTTCGAACACATAAAAAAAAAAAAAACAAAATAAGAAAACTGCCAGGATCCCATTTAGATCGATATTTATGTACTAAAGAATGAGTCAATCTTACGTAATCCAACCCCAATAGATCCTATCCCATGTTTGAGCTGGAGGATCGATCAATCGATATATCTAGATCTAATATCTAAATTATTTTATCTATTAATATTAGATTTCAAATCTATATATAAAAAGATCTTATCAGTTTAAATTTGATTTTCTAAGTTTTCTAAGTTAAAGTACATACAGTAGAATTCCGATAAAGATTGAAACTCTTTTGTTATACGGTATGCCCGGTCCAATACCTAATGGGTTTGGTAAATCCTCACACAAATTATGTTATGTATACAATGAAGATCCCAATCATTAATACATCTTTGATACCAAACTATCCAAATTTTTATAGAAATCTTTTGGATGTAGTGATGAAGTTGTGATATATAAAAAATATTGTTTTATTTTGTTCATTGAAAAATGAATCTTTTTCATTTCGGATCTATCAAATCAGATAAATGAGAAATGAATCGTCAAAAAAGGAGAAAAAAAAAAAATTCTTAGTTCTATACCCGGACTCAGGGCATAACCGTCTAGTTCCAACTATTCCAGAAGAACTTATAATACGGAAAAGCCCGCTGTTTAAAATGACCCCCTGCCATGAGACTAAGGATTATTGAGCGTTTAAATATTTATTTGAACGGGTCTTTATTCATCGATTCTAAAATTTCCTAAAATAGATTGCATTAAATCCCTCAATCTCGACGATTGAACATCATATGGACTATGATTATTTCGATGAAGCCGCCATGGTGAAATTGGTAGACACGCTGCTCTTAGGAAGCAGTGCTAGAGCATCTCGGTTCGAGTCCGAGTGGCGGCATCCTCTAAAAAAGGCACAATAGATCCTATAATGAATTCAATTCCGGATTTCCATTCCGTAATTGGGGATACCCCCCTAAAAAAAATTATGATATTTGCCACTTTAGAACATATATTAACTCACATCTCTTTTTCTATCATTTCAATTGTTATTACGATTCATTTGATGACCTTATTAGTCC